AAGGGAGTGAGACGTAATCAAGATAGGATCAGAATCATGAAAATTGGAGTGAGTGCTGACGTGTTCCGACGGGGGACTTAATGAAATAGGAGAAGAAGGTTCATTTAAATAACAAGTTATATCTTTTCTTTTGCTGGGGGAATCGTTACTGACAGTTCCGGCCCGAAAGAGCCATTGAAGTCGGAACATAAAAATAAGTTGAATTGTGGAAGAATCCATAACTCCATTTTTTTTATTCCAGTAAAGTAAGTCAATCGATAAAAGGAAAAACAAAGAATAATAAGAAATGACACTCCTGTCATAGGAATGGAAATAGCCCTTCTTGCTGCTTCAATAACAAGTATTTTTGTTTTCAAATCAGATAAATCATTTGATCTATGATTCATTGGAACAAAACAAGGAATGGCCTGGCTAGGTATAGGTACTGGCCAGGCCGGGGGAATAAAAGAACCTTTCGTACGAAATCAAAGAGGTACTCTTTCTATTGGAGATATCTGTTTCGAATCCTTATCTAAATGCAATTGCTGATAAAATTCGTATATATATAGAATAAAGAAAAGAAAGATAAAGAAAAGAATAAAGAAAAGAAAGATAAAGAAAAACTTTTATCAATCTTTACTTCCCGCGTCACATATGAATTATCCTTTTGTAATTGGGAGAGATGGCTGAGTGGACTAAAGCGACGGATTGCTAATCCGTTGTACGAGTTATTCGTACCGAGGGTTCGAATCCCTCTCTCTCCGTTCCCTCTGATCACTTGAGAGTTATCTTTCGAATTCGAAAAAATCTCGAGCCCTTGTTATCTTAGTTAAATGTATGGAATAGAGAAAATCATAAGAAAATTCAGAAATCAAGCAACGAAAAACTTCTGATTTTTTTATTTTATTCCTCGCGTCCAGGATTACGTCCTGGATCATTAGATAGGAATCCGAAGATGAAGAGAGAAACAAAGAATATCACTACTGTGTAAACGAAGAGTTTGAGAGTAAGCATTACACAATCTCCAAGATCATTTTTGGGGGAAATAAGGGAATAGATTCTCTATTTTTGTACCACATATCCCATTTTGACACCAAGAAATGGAGTGGTTTCTAGAAAAGAAAGGAATTTGCAGGAATTCCTTTGGAATAAGATTCTGATTCCTTCGTTACCAAAATGATCTTTCATACCCACAATTAGGTATTGTGAGGGACCATACATAAGGTCTTTGAACTCCGGAAAGTCAGAATGAGAAAATGAGGTGATCCAGATTCATCGCGGCTATCCAAAAGAATTTCAATGTTTGAATCGAGAGTTCATAATGTAAGATTTATCTGATCTTATCAATTGTTAGAATAGAATTTTTCCTTTTTTAGCGAATCAATCATGAATGTTTCTAGGACAGTATTAAAGATCTCATCGAAAACTTACAGCAGCTTGCCAAACAAGGGCTAAGAGAAAAAAGAGTACAGGTATGACTGGCATAACATCTACGATTGGATTGAAAAAAGCATAAGCCTCGGGTAATTTGGCGAAGAAAAAGCTACTCGAATGAAGGGCAGAATTAATACAGATACAGATCAAACTAAAGATATTAAGCATAACAAAAATTTCGCTCTTGTGGAGAATTTCATTATTAGTGAGTTGGGGAAAAATAAAGAAAGAAGAGAAGATAGGCCAAACAAAAAATCCTTCTTTTTCTTTGAACTTCCCCAATCAAAAATCCTTCAATTCTCAAATGAGAATAGAAGGAATCATACTTTCATACAATATCTTAATTGAATTATAGATAATGATCAATGAATTTCTTTTGATTCTACATCTACACGTGTCGAATCCTAGCAACAACCTATTCCATAGATATTTGGGCTGGAATTGACGAACAACCAATATCCATATTAGTGTTATTAGTGTCAAATAGAAATCTCAATGGGGCGTGGCCAAGCGGTAAGGCAACGGGTTTTGGTCCCGTTACTCGGAGGTTCGAATCCTTCCGTCCCAGACCGATTCTATCAGAACAAAGATTGTGCTCTTTTCTTTAACAATCCTCTGTTTAAGAGTGTAATGTTGGATACAATGGGATCCAATCTTTCTTTCTGATTTCTAATGATTCTTCTCTGAATCATATCCTACCTTTCGATCCTGTTTCTGTTTCTCACAAACAGAAACAGAATCGAGTGTCAATGACACGTGGATGGAAATAAATATCTTTTTGATATAGGTAGGATGGGAACAAAGATCAAAGTTCCATTCAAAAAAAAAAAGATTGGGTGGCCATTCAGCGTATGCCCGCCTCCCCCCCGCTCATATTCATATTGAAGTTAGTTAGTCATTTAGAGAAACTTTATGCCCCCTATTTATCAAATTTGGATTCCCACATGATGCATTCTGAGTCGACATGCGGAAGAAAGGTAAAGTAAATAGGGGTAAATGACTAATTTTATGTGGATCCTGAATTCTAAACAGGAGGAGTTCTTGGTACTAATTCCATCACTGGGATTAAAGCTCCTAAGACTGGGGTGGGGCAAAATAAAATAGAAACAACGAATTAATCTGGACCCATTCGGCTTTGTACCTATACAAGATGGTATAGCACCCCATAAGAGGATCTTTTTTTGATTGGCTTTGAGTATGATTCATGATCCCCATAGAATTCGTGTAGATACGAGTTAATTAGCAAAGGAAGGTATCAATTTCAATCAATATCTGTGTCATCCGGATCTCATTAACAAACAATAAAGTTCAATACGAAACAGATGTATTTTCTTTGGACTTAATTGCTTTTATTTTGCATCAGGCTCCAATGAATAATTGGAAATCAATGTAACGATGGGGGGGGATTCATAGATTCCATTCACTTTAGTTTATCTTTATGGAAATGGAAAAATTTCTGAACCTGAAATAAAGCAAAATCCGTAGAAAATGAACCATGCCCATATGTAGTTTTATTGTTCTATTTCAGTGACACCGGTATTTCGGTTTCGGTTTCGGTTAAAAAGATTTGTGATCTCTTAAATATACACGATGACCCCCGGTGACAATTGTTCGGTGTATCTGATGGATACGGAAAGGTCATACTCCTACGATTTGGATTTTCTCAATCAGATGAAAGAATAGCGACCTTAATCTTATCTTCCATGAGCTCTTTTCTATCCATCCCCATGAAAACAACTAAATTGGATTTTTTTCTCGACCCATCCATCTGATTTAAATCATTGATGATTCAATTGGAAAAGAAACATGGATTTCTCTTATGATGATCGAATTCGCGTCTCTTTAATCAATGAGATATCTGCTAAACTTTTTAGTTACTCGTTGTGATTGTGCCGACTTGTTGATTTGATTGATTTAGAGATCAAATTAAATTCAGTCTTTACAGGAAAACTTATTTATAGTAATGATAATGATGTCGAAGTAGGAAATTCTTGAAACCATTTTCTTTTTTATGATTCCTTACCTTATAAATCCTCGCTATTCGAAGAAGTGTGAGATTGGTGAATCTATCCTATCGAGTCACTTGCGACCTTTCCGGTTCATTAGAATAGCTTATTTGGTTAATGACTCATTTTATTTTGTTCCAGTATTGGTAATTCCAGTATTGGTAATCGAATTAAAGACTCGTCTTTAGTTTAGTTGTTCGAGAAAGAATTGGAATTGGATCTTTCATGATTGATCGTCCCGAACAATATAACAATATGTTGAAGATGTAGATGTAAATAAGTGTTAAGCAACTCATTTCTTCGTGTTTTTTATAAATGTGTTTCATTCCTATAACAGAATATGGGTTAATTTGGCTTTTTGCTGAGATTTCCCCAGAGAAATACCTATTCATACATATATAAAAATAAAGTATGGACTACTATGCACCGATGGAGCCAATGACTATTCATGATTCCATATTGAATCAATTCCATACCGGTCCAAATTAGAGGAATGTTATGGTAAAACTTCGTTTGAAACGATGTGGTAGAAAGCAACGTGCGACTTGAAGGACATGATCGGCTGTGGATTCTTGCATCCACCATTTTTTTATATATCAATGAAGATGCTCTTGGCTCGACATAGTTTGTTCTGTGCCACCAGGACCCCATTTGGGGGGGTTGTAAATAGTACATGATGGAGCTCGAGCATAAATTCTTGATTCATTTATCAGAGGGAAGGATCTAGGGTTAGTGCCAGTCAATAAGTTGGAACAACTTCGTAAGTATATCTTCGATATAGAAATCGCAAATTCGAACAAGTTTCAAATAAAAAAGCAAAAAAGGGAAAATTTGTCGGAATTGGTAAAACTATTTCGATCAAAAGTGTATCACAGGGGAATCAACCATTTGTATGATTCTTCAATAGAAAGAACAAAAGGTATGTTGCTGCCATTTTGAAACAATTAAGGATCACCGAAGTAATGTCTAAACCCAATGATTCAAAGCAAAGATAAAGGATACCGGAACAAGGAAACGCCATTTTCAATTGTCTCAATAACTAGATCAGAATGAGAAAGGAAAATTGATTCTAGACGAGACAAACAAAAGAGGTTAGAGACGGCTCAATAAATGTCTAAGGATTTCCCTTCGAGCTCTTTGAGAATTACCCAACTTGAGTTATGAGTACGAATGAGATTTCTTTTTTTTTTTTTATTCCTTCCAAAAAAAAACGACTCAAATCCTAATCTAATTGATGATTTTATGGATCCATTTGCCACTATATACAATACATAAATTCGAATCATTCTTTCTCGAGCCGTACGAGGAGAAAACCTCCTATACGTTTCTAGGGGGGGCATTGTTCATCTATATCTATCCCAATGAGCCATCTATCGAATCGTTGCAATTGATGTTCGATCCCGAAGAGAAGGAAGAGATCTTCGTAAAGTGGGTTTTTACGATCCGATAAAGAACCAAACTTATTCAAATGTTCCTGCTATTCTATATTTCCTTGAAAAAGGCGCTCAACCTACAGGAACTGTTCATGATATTTCAAAGAAGGCGGAAGTATTTAAGGAACTTCGAATTAATCAAACGAAATAAAATTTATGAAATAGAAAAAAAAGATTGAGTGAAATAACTGGCAATTGAGGGGATTGCCATCAATCAGATGGTTTTCGTTGGAACTCTACGAATAAATAAGGGATCAATCTTGCTATTGTTTGTACTTCTATTGAAAACCAGAGATTTTTTTCCTACTTCTTCTTTATTTATTCCCCCCCACACACTTCATTTCTTATCTATGTAGTGCCAATCCAACACAAGTCTTTATTTTCTTTATTTCATTTTTTTTCTCAAAATTCAATTTATATTGACAATGGTGTATCGATCAAATATAATTCGATCGTGGATAAATAGATCTATTTATCTACGTCCCATAAGTTTGTTTCTTTACTTCACTAGGTTCGCCGGATTCACTGTGACACAAGAAGTATCTTCTTAAAGATAATGAAAAAAAAATGATCAAAACAGGAGGGTCCACAAATTTTTACATCTATCTATATTTATCCGTGAATCCGTTGTATTTGAATCTGATCTGAACATTTTGATGTTCATAATTGATCATCAAATGTTTCTTTTCGATTTGTTGCTAGTTCAATGTTTTGATGGGGTAGGGCAATCCAATCTCTTTATTTATTTATTTATTTTTTTGATTCCGATCGTATCTACACACCATATTTATACGGGTTGCTAACTCAACGGTAGAGTACTCGGCTTTTAAGTGCGGCTAGGATCTTTTACACATTTGGATGAAGCAACAGATTCGTCCATACCATTGGTATGGTTTGTAAGACCACGACTGATCCTGAAAGGGAATGAATGGAAAAAACAGCATGTCGTATCAATGGAGAACTCTGAGAATACTTCCTGGGTCGGTAAAAAATCTTGTTTTGATTCTTGGAACGGTACCAAATCAATTCACAGTTTGGTCGAGTGAATAAATGGATAGAGCCCTAATGGCTCCAATTATAAGGAAACCAAAAGCAACGAGCTCGGTTCATAATTCGAATGATTACCCGATCTAATTAGACGTTAAAAATAGATTAGTGCCTGATGCGGGAAAGGGTTCTCCTGTGAGTGGATCATCGATTCCTTTTTTTTTCATGAATCCTAACTATTAACTATTCTTTCTCTATTATGGAGTGGGGACGAATGTGTAGAAGAAACGGTATACTGATAAAGAGAATTTCTTCCAAAGTCAAAAGAGCGATCGGGTTGCAAAAATAAAGGATTTCTAACCATCTCTTGTAACTATAACGAACACAAACAAATTGGATGGAAAGAGAGAGGATCCGTTCATTGGACTCTCCGTCTCCGGGGTATCTATTCTTTTCTTACTATATACCCTGTTCTGACCGTATCGCACTATGTATCATTTGATAACCCAAGAAATCCTCCGTGCCTTTGTATAATTTCAAATGGAGGAATTACAAGGATATTTAGAAATAGATAGATCTAGGCAACAACACTTCCTATATCCGCTTCTATTTCAGGAGTATATCTACGCACTTGCTCATGATCATGGTTTAAATGGATCGATTTTTTACGAACCTATGGAAAATTTCGGTTATGACAATAAATCCAGTTCACTAATTGTGAAACGTTTAATTACTCGAATGCATCAACAGAATCATTTGATTCTTTCGGTTAATGATTCCAACGAATCTATTTTCGTTGGGCACAACAAGAATTTTTCTTTTCAAATGGTATCAGAGGGTTTTGCAGTCATTATGGAAATTCCATTCTCGCTGCGATTAGTATCTTCCCTAGAAGAAAAAGAAATAGCAAAATCTCATAATTCACGATCTATTCATTCAATATTTCCCTTTTTCGAGGACAAATTATCACATTTAAATCATGTGTCAGATATACTAATACCTCATCCCATCCATCTGGAAATCTTGGTTCAAACCCTTCACTGCTGGATACAAGATGCCCCCTCTTTGCATTTATTGCGATTCTTTCTCCACGAGTATCGTAATTCGAATAGTCTCATTACTCCAAAGAAATCCATTTCTCTTTTTTCAAAAGAGAATCAAAGATTCTTCTTGTTACTATATAATTCTCATGTATATGAATGTGAATCCGTATTAGTGTTTCTCCGTAAACAATCTTCTCATTTACGATCAACATCCTCTGGAACTTTTCTTGAGCGAACACATTTCTATGGAAAAATAGAACATCTTGTAGTAGTGCTTCGTAATGATTTTCAGAAGACCCTATGGTTGTTCAAGGACCCTTTCATGCATTATGTCAGATATCAAGGAAAATCCATTCTGGCTTCAAAGGGGACTCATCTTCTGATGAAGAAATGGAAATCTCACCTTGTCCATTTTTGGCAATGTCATTTTTACTTGTGGTCTCTACCGGACAGGATCCATATAAACCAATTATACAATCATTTCTTATATTTTCTGGGCTATCTTTCAAGTGTACGACTAAACACTTCGGTGGTAAGGATTCAAATGCTAGAGAATTCATTTCTAATAGATACTTCTATTAATAAATTCGAGACCCTAGTCCCAATTATTCCTCTGAT